GCCTCAATTTAGCAGCAATTTTCCCTACTGATATCTTGCAGGAAAGCGATAATGTGCAACTTCGAGTTGTCAATTATATCCTTTCTGGAAAGGTCAACTCAAATAGAGGAATTTCGGATACAAGTATTCAATTAGTTCGGACTTGTTTAGTATTGAATTGGGAACAAGATAAAAAAAACTCTTCTAACGAAGAAGCCCATGCTTCTTTTGTTGAAATAAGAACAAACGATTTGATTCGGTATTTCTTAAGAATAAATTTGGCAAAATCTCCTATTTCTTATATCGGAAAAAGAAATGATTCCGCAGTTTCAGGATTGTTCTCGGATAATGGATCAGATTGCACCCATAGCAATCCATTTTATTCCATTTATTCCAAGGTAAGGATTCAACAATTCCTTAACCCACCAAATCAAGGAACTATTCATACCTTGTTGAATAGAAATAAGCAATTCCAATCATTGATAATTTTGTTATCATCCAAGTGTTCTCGAATGGGCCCATTCAACAGAGTAAACTATCATAATGTAATAAAAGAATTCATTCAAAAAGATTTACTAATTGAAATTCGGGAGTCATTCGGACCTTTAGGATCGTCTCCTTCAATTGATAATTTTTATTTATTTTACCATTTAAAAACTCATAATCAGATCTTGTTAATAAACTATTTCCAACTTGACAATTTAAAACAGACTTTTCAAGCAATTGAATATTATTCAATGGATGAAAACGGTAGAATTTATACTACAGATCTAGGCAGTAACATTATTTTCAATCCATTCCATTTGAATTGGTATTTTATCCGTCACAGTTGTTGCGAAGAGACCTCTCCAATAATAAGTCTTGGACAGTTTATTTGCCAAAATGCGTGTATAGACAAAAACAGACCGCACCTAAAATCCGGTCAAGTTATATTTGTTCAAGGTGATTCTGTAATAATTCGATCAGCTAAGTCTTTTTTGGCTACCCCAGGAGCAACTGTTCATGGCCATTATGGGGAAATTTTTTACGAAGGAGACACATTAGTTACATTTATATATGAAAAATCGAGATCCGGTGATATAACGCAGGGTCTTCCACAAGTGGAACAGGTGTTAGAAGTGCGTTCGATTGATTCAATATCAATAAATCTCGAAAAGAGGATTGAGGATTGGAACGAATGTATAACAAGAATTCTTGGTATTCCTTGGGGATTCTTGGTTGGTGCTGAGCTAACTATAGTGCAAAGTCGTATCTCTTTGGTTAATAAGATCCAAAAGGTTTATCGATCCCAAGGGGTGCAGATTCATAATAGGCATGTAGAGATTGTTGTACGTCAAATAACATCAAAAGTCTTGGTTTCAGAAGACGGAATGTCTAACGTTTTTTCACCCGGAGAACTAATTGGATTGTTGCGAGCCGAACGAATGGGACGAGCTTTAGAAGAAACAATTTGTTACCGAACCATCTTATTGGGAATAACAAGAGCATCTCTCAATACTCAAAGCTTCATATCAGAAGCGAGTTTTCAAGAAACTGCTCGAGTTTTAGCAAAAGCAGCTCTACGGGGGCGTATCGATTGGTTGAAAGGTTTGAAAGAGAACGTTGTTTTGGGGGGAATTATACCTGTCGGGACCGGATTCAAAGGATTCGTACATCCTTCAAAACAATATAACAAGATTCCTTTGGAAACAAAAAAAAAGAATCGATTTGATGGAGAAACGAGAGACATTTTATTTTACTACAGAAAATTCTTTGATTATCCCCCTTTTAATTCAAAGGATTTCCACGATATACCAGAACAATCATTTATCGGATTTCATGATTGCTAAGAAGGAATTCATCCCTTTCACTACTTTCTTTGATTTGGTGCATTCGTTTTATTTAATAAAAAAAAAAAAAGAGAAATGTCTAGAAAAGAATAGAATTTAATTACCTGGGTCATGGCTCTACGTCCAATTTATAGGGTAGAGCAGAAGGTTCCATCGGAACAATCTTTTATTTGAGTTCAGGGTTCCTCGTCTCTTAAAAAAAAAAGGGGGTGTGTGGAGAAATGACAAGAAGGTATTGGAACATCGATTTAGAACAGATGATGGGAGCAGGGGTTCATTTTGGTCATGGTACTCGGAAATGGAATCCTAAAATGGGACCTTATATCTCCGCAAAGCGTAAAGGTATTCATATTACAAATCTAACTCGAACTGCTCGTTTTTTATCAGAAGCTTGTGATTTGGTTTTTGAGGCAGCAAGTAGGGGAAAACAATTCTTAATTGTTGGTACTAAAAATAAAGCAGCTGATTCAGTAGCCTGGGCTGCAATACGAGCTCGGTGTCATTATGTTAATAAAAAATGGCTCGGCGGTATGTTAACCAATTGGTCTACTACAGAAACGAGACTTCATACGTTCAGGGACTTGAGAATGGAACAAAAAACAGGGAGGCTTAGCCGTCTTCCAAAAAGAGATGCAGCCGTGTTCAAAAGACAATTATCTCGTTTGCAAACATATCTGGGCGGGATTAAATATATGACAGGTTTACCCGATATTGTAATCATCGTCGATCAGCACGAAGAATATACAGCTCTACGAGAATGTATTGCTTTAGGAATTCCAACAATTTGTTTAATCGATACAAATTGTGACCCCAATCTAGCAGATATCTCGATTCCAGCAAATGATGATGCTATATCTTCAATCCGATTAATTCTTAACAAATTAGTATTCGCAATTTGTGAAGGGCATTTTAGCTATATAAGAAATCCTTGATTCAGAATATGATAAATAACTTACTTCGCAACTCCCATATATTTTTAAGTCGATTACTATTGCTATTTCTGAATTTTTAAAAACAAACTAAATAAGAGTAACCGGGATATTATGTGATTAGTTAGTATTCAAAATAGTAATCTTAGAATAGTAATCCTAGTTGGTATTCAAAATATCAGATTCAAATAGGCAAAGAGATGGTTGAATCAAAAAAATTCAAGGTCAATTTTTTTTTAGGGGGTAATATGAATTTTCTAGTAAACACACTAACACAAAAAGGCTTGTACGACGTATCGGGTGTGGAAGTAGGCCAACATTTCTATTGGCAAATAGGTAGTTTCCAAGTCCACGGCCAAGTACTTATGACTTCTTGGGTTGTAATTGCTATCTTATTAGGTTCGGCTATTATAGCTGTTCGCAACCCACAAACTATTCCGAGTGGGAGTCAAAATTTCTTCGAATATGTTCTTGAATTTATTCGAGATGTTAGTAAAACTCAAATTGGAGAAGAATATGGTCCGTGGGTTCCTTTTATTGGAACTATGTTTCTATTTATTTTTGTTTCTAATTGGTCAGGAGCTCTTTTACCTTGGAAAGTTATACACTTACCTCATGGAGAGTTAGCTGCACCCACGAATGATATAAATACTACCGTTGCTTTGGCTTTACTCACGTCAGTGGCATATTTCTATGCGGGTCTTACAAAAAAAGGATTCGGGTATTTCGGGAAGTATATCCAACCAACCCCAATCCTTTTACCGATTAACATCTTAGAAGATTTCACAAAACCTTTATCGCTTAGTTTTCGACTTTTCGGGAATATCTTAGCTGATGAATTAGTCGTTGTTGTTCTTGTTTCTTTAGTCCCTTTGGTGGTTCCTATACCTGTTATGTTCCTTGGATTATTTACAAGTGGTATTCAAGCTCTTATTTTTGCAACCCTAGCCGCGGCTTATATAGGTGAATCCATGGAAGGCCATCATTGAAATAGTCTTCTTGTTTTTTTTCAAAACAATAAATAACAACAGGCATTTGGTTCAGGATAATTTACTTTAGGAATATACAACTACGCCATATACGATAGAAAGAAATAGCAAAACCTAAAAAAGTACAATATTAGATAGTAGGATATTAGAGAGTTGCAAAAAAAGGGAAAGAGAAAAAAATGATCTTTTTCCTAAAGTTATCTTACGTCCACTTACTAGCATACCCCCCTCAAAGACTATTCTATTTATACCCCATTATTCTATGGCATGTGATTCAAAAAAAAGGAGAAAAGAGCGAACGATTCCCGTTGTATGAACGTAAATCAATATAATAATGAATTTGTATGAGATGATTTGGATTAATCAATTTGTGTAGTTAGATTAGATCCGTTGAAATAATGATAAACAAAAGGGAAAAGGGTTGGTTCGAGTGAGGTAGTTATATGGAATTTGAATAGCTAAAAAAAGTAAACTCTTGGAAATATTTTGAGAATTGATTCTCAAATCCTATCCTATTGAATTGAAAATAAAGAGTTGGTTTACGTTATGGAAGAAAGACATGTATATGTGATATTAGATATTGACTGGGTATATATGAATTGAAGATAGATTCCTTTGACCTACTCCTCTCATTTTCAGCAATACAATAGAAGTCCTTTACTTTCTATTTACTTGTTACTGTGAATTGAATGAAAAAACCGATTAAATTACAAAAAAGATGTAAGAATTCAAATACCAGTTTGGAACCAATAAACCGAAGTGCGGAAGTTGTATGGATTCCATAGGACTCTTCCGATAGAAACTAAAAGGGAGATATCGAAGTAGTTCTGATGATTCGCTAATACTATTATGTCAACTAGAAGTTCTTAGTTCCTTCTATTGGATACGACGTAACAATTAAGTCATAATTCGTTGGGTGGTTGTATCATTAACTATTTCTTTTTTTGGTACGAGGAACTTATCATGAATCCACTAATTTCTGCCGCTTCTGTTATTGCTGCTGGGTTGGCTGTAGGACTTGCTTCTATTGGACCGGGGGTTGGTCAAGGGACTGCCGCGGGTCAAGCTGTAGAGGGTATCGCGAGACAGCCTGAGGCGGAGGGCAAAATACGAGGTACTCTATTGCTTAGTCTAGCTTTTATGGAAGCTTTAACAATTTATGGACTGGTTGTAGCATTAGCCCTTTTGTTTGCGAATCCTTTTGTTTAATATTAGAAATCAAAAATATATACTTATTGCCTTGGACTTGTCGTTTGATTTTTCAAATTATATCA